GCTAACGTAGCTTAAACAAAGCATAACACTGAAGTTGTTAAGATGGGCCCTAGAAAGCTCCGCAGGCACAAAGGCTTGGTCCTGACTTTACTATCAACTTTAGCTAAACTTACACATGCAAGTATCCGCACTCCTGTGAGAATGCCCCACAGTTCCCCGCCCGGGAACAAGGAGCAGGTATCAGGCACACCTCTAGCTGAGCCCATGACGCCTTGCTTAGCCACACCCTCAAGGGAACTCAGCAGTGATAAACATTAAGCCATAAGTGAAAACTTGACTTAGTTAAAGCTAAGAGGGCCGGTAAAACTCGTGCCAGCCACCGCGGTTATACGAGAGGCCCAAGTTGAAAGACCCCGGCGTAAAGAGTGGTTAAGTTAGAATTTTACTAAAGCCGAACATCCTCACGGCTGTTATACGCACCCGAGGATAAGAAGCTCAGCCACGAAGGTAGCTTTATTTGTCTGAACCCACGAAAGCTACGGCACAAACTGGGATTAGATACCCCACTATGCCTAGCCCTAAACATTGATAGTACCCCACACCCACTATCCGCCTGGGGACTACGAGCAGCAGCTTAAAACCCAAAGGACTTGGCGGTGCTTTAAACCCACCTAGAGGAGCCTGTTCTAGAACCGATAGCCCCCGTTCAACCTCACCTTTCCTTGTTTTACCCGCCTATATACCGCCGTCGTCAGCTTACCCTGTGAAGGTCTAATAGTAAGCAAAACTGGCTTGGCCCAGAACGTCAGGTCGAGGTGTAGCGCATGGGAGGGGAAGAAATGGGCTACATTCGCTGCAACAGCGAACACGGACGATGCACTGAAACGTCCATCTGAAGGAGGATTTAGCAGTAAGCAGAAAATAGAGTGTTCCGCTGAAATTGGCCCTGAAGCGCGCACACACCGCCCGTCACTCTCCCCAAGCCCACCAACTTAATTAACTAAACCCTAATAATCGCAAAGGGGAGGCAAGTCGTAACATGGTAAGCGTACCGGAAGGTGCGCTTGGAAAAATCAGAGCGTAGCCAAGCTAGAAGGGCGTCTCCCTCACACTGAGAAGGTATCCGTGCAAGTCGGGTCGCCCTGAGACACACTCCCCCCCCCCCCAACTGGTTGACTAACCCCCCCCGCGGGGGGGGCCAAGTCGTATGTGGCGAGCGTACCAGAAGGTGCGCTTGGAGAATCAGAGCGTAGCCAAGCTAGAAGGGCGTCTCCCTAACACTGAGAAGGTATACCGTGCAAGTCGGATCGCCCTGAAGCTTTATAGCTAGCCCACTCAAACAACCTCAACCACCCCCTGTTAATAACCCCTAAGTACACTAGTATTTACATAAACAAACCATTTTTCCCCCTTAGTATAGGCGATAGAAACGGACCCCCGGCGCAATAGAAAAAGTACCGCAAGGGAACGCTGAAAGAGAGATGAAAAAGACCAGTGAAGCCTAAAAAAGCAGAGATTAAAGCTCGTACCTTTTGCATCATGATTTAGCAAGTGTAACCCAAGCAAAGCGTGCTTTAGTTTGATACCCCGAAACTGGGTGAGCTACTCCAAGACAGCCTATTAATAGGGCACACCCGTCTCTGTGGCAAAAGAGTGGGAAGAGCTTTGAGTAGAGGTGATAGACCTACCGAACCTAGTTATAGCTGGTTGTTCAAGAAATGAATAGAAGTTCAGCCTCCCGGCTTCTCTTTTCACCCTAGGTTAACCCCTATCGATGTACTTAAGAAACCGGGGGAGTTAGTCAAAGGGGGTACAGCCCCTTTGAACCAAGATACAACTTTACCAGGAGGGTAAAGATCATAATACCTAAAGGAGAATATTTGGGTGGGCCTAAAAGCAGCCATCCCCTCAGAAAGCGTTAAAGCTCAAATATAATACGGACCCTTCTTATTCTGATCACCACATCTTATCCCCCTAAACATAATGAACCACCCCATGCACACATGGGGGTGACTATGCTAATATGAGTAATAAGAGAGCCTCTGGCTCTCTCCCTGCACACATGTACGTCGGAACGGACATCCCGCCGACCATTAACGGCCCCAAACAAAGAGGGCACTGAATAACAGATCAAACAACAAGAAAAGCATTCAGGAAATAACCGTTAACCCCACACAGGTGTGCCCACAGGGAAAGGCTAAAAGAAAGAGAAGGAACTCGGCAAACACACACAAGCCTCGCCTGTTTACCAAAAACATCGCCTCTTGCAAACTTAATAAATAAGAGGTCCCGCCTGCCCTGTGACTATTAGTTTAACGGCCGCGGTATTTTGACCGTGCGAAGGTAGCGCAATCACTTGTCTTTTAAATGAAGACCTGTATGAATGGCATAACGAGGGCTTAACTGTCTCCTCTTTCCAGCCAATGAAGTTGATCTTCCCGTGCAGAAGCGGGAATACAAACATAAGACGAGAAGACCCTATGAAGCTTTAGACACCAAGGCAGATCATGTTAATAACCCTGAATAAAGGCTTAAACCAAGTGGAACCTGCCCGAATGTCTTTGGTTGGGGCGACCGCGGGGCATTGAAAAACCCCCACGTGGAATGGGAGCACCCCTCCTACAACTAAGAGCCACAGCTCTAGTAAACAGAAATTCTGACCAGCAAGATCCGGCAATGCCGATCAACGGACCGAGTTACCCTAGGGATAACAGCGCAATCCTCTTTTAGAGCCCATATCGACAAGGGGGTTTACGACCTCGATGTTGGATCAGGACATCCTAATGGTGCAGCCGCTATTAAGGGTTCGTTTGTTCAACGATTAAAGTCCTACGTGATCTGAGTTCAGACCGGAGTAATCCAGGTCAGTTTCTATCTATGCAGTGCTTTTTTCTAGTACGAAAGGACCGAAAAGAAGAGGCCTATGCTTAAGGTACGCCTCCCCCTTACCTACTGAAGACAACTAAAGCAGGCAAAAGGGCATGCTGCCCTGCCCAAGAAAAAGGCATGTTAAGGTGGCAGAGCCCGGTAATTGCAGAAGGTCTAAGCCCTTCCCACAGAGGTTCAAATCCTCTCCTCAACTATGATAACCACAATCATAACTCACATTATTAACCCCCTAACCTTTATCGTACCTGTTCTTCTGGCCGTCGCCTTCCTCACACTTCTAGAGCGGAAAGTACTTGGCTATATGCAGTTGCGGAAGGGGCCCAATATCGTAGGCCCCTACGGACTCTTGCAACCTATTGCAGACGGCCTTAAACTATTCATTAAAGAACCCGTTCGCCCCTCTACCGCCTCCCCAATCTTATTCCTATTGGCCCCAATGCTGGCCCTCACCCTAGCCCTTACCCTCTGGGCCCCCCTGCCCCTCCCCTACCCCGTAGTTGACCTAAACCTCGGCATCTTATTTATTCTTGCTTTATCCAGCCTAGCCGTATACTCCATCCTGGGCTCAGGCTGGGCCTCTAATTCAAAGTATGCACTCATCGGAGCTCTTCGAGCGGTTGCTCAAACTATCTCGTATGAAGTAAGCCTTGGCCTTATTCTTCTAAACATCATTATCTTCACGGGAGGCTTTACCCTACAAACCTTTAACGTTGCACAGGAGAGTGTTTGATTAATCCTGCCTGCCTGACCCCTGGCAGCCATATGATATATTTCTACCCTGGCTGAAACCAACCGGGCCCCCTTTGACCTCACCGAGGGGGAGTCCGAGCTTGTTTCAGGCTTTAACGTAGAGTATGCAGGCGGGCCCTTCGCCCTTTTTTTCCTCGCAGAATACGCTAACATCCTGCTTATAAACACACTCTCCGCCACACTCTTCTTAGGCGCCTCACACATCCCCGCCGTCCCAGAATTAACCGCTATTAACCTAATGACCAAGGCAGCCCTTCTGTCAGTCCTCTTCCTTTGAGTGCGGGCCTCCTACCCCCGATTTCGATATGATCAACTCATGCACTTAATCTGAAAAAGTTTTCTTCCACTCACACTAGCCTTGGTTATTTGACATCTCGCCCTCCCTGTAGCCCTTGCTGGCTTACCCCCACAGGTGTAAACACGGGGCCGTGCCTGAAGCAAAGGACCACTTTGATAGAGTGAACAATGGGGGTTAGAGTCCCCCCAGCTCCTTAGAAAGAAGGGGCTCGAACCCTACCTAAAGAGATCAAAACTCTCAGTGCTTCCACTACACCACTTCCTAGTAAAGTCAGCTAATTAAGCTCTTGGGCCCATACCCCAAGCATGTTGGTTAAACTCCCTCCTTTGCTAATGAACCCGTACATCTTAGCCACCCTACTATTTGGCTTAGGCCTAGGGACTACAATTACCTTTGCCAGCTCCCACTGGCTGCTCGCCTGAATAGGACTTGAAATAAACACCCTTGCTATTATCCCCCTAATGGCGCAACATCACCACCCCCGGGCGGTGGAAGCCGCCACAAAATATTTCCTAACACAGGCCACTGGGGCCGCAATGCTTCTCTTTGCAAGCACCACCAATGCCTGAATAACAGGACAATGAGACATTCAACAAATATCCCACCCTCTTCCAATCACCCTTATTACCCTCGCCCTCGCCCTAAAAGTGGGCCTAGCCCCAGTACATGCATGGCTGCCCGAAGTCCTTCAAGGACTAGACCTTACCACAGGACTAATTCTGTCCACTTGACAAAAACTGGCACCCTTTGCCCTGCTCATACAAACCCAACCCCTAAACTCCTCCCTTCTTATTGCCCTCGGACTCGCATCGACCCTTGTAGGGGGTTGAGGCGGGCTGAATCAAACCCAACTACGAAAAATTCTTGCCTACTCCTCCATTGCCCACCTTGGCTGGATGCTCCTCGTAATACAATTCTCCCCCTCCTTAACCCTCCTGTCGCTACTCACCTATTTTCTAATGACATTTTCTACTTTTCTTGTATTTAAATTGAATAACTCAACCACCCTAAATGCTCTCAGCACCTCCTGAGCAAAAGCACCCGCCCTGACCGCTCTCGCCCCCCTCATCCTCCTCTCCCTGGGGGGCCTCCCTCCACTTACCGGGTTTATACCAAAATGACTTATTCTACAAGAACTTGCCAAACAAGACTTGGCCCTCACCGCAACACTGGCCGCATTAGCCGCCCTCCTCAGCCTGTACTTTTACCTGCGCCTCTCCTACGCTATAACGCTTACCATGTCCCCCAATAATGCCACCGGCACAACCCCCTGGCGCTTTCCCCCCTCACAACTCACACTCCCTGCTGCTGTCTCGGCTACGGCAACCCTACTACTATTACCTCTAACCCCCGCCACAATGGCCCTCCTAACCATCTAAGAGGCTTAGGCTAAGCACAAGACCAAGGGCCTTCAAAGCCCTAAGCGGGAGTGAAAATCTCCCAGCCCCTGATAAGACCTGCGGGATACTACCCCACATCTACTGCATGCAAAACAGACACTTTAACTAAGCTAAGGCCTTTCTAGGTTGGCAGGCCTCGATCCTACAAATTCTTAGTTAACAGCTAAGCGCTCAAACCAGCGGGCATCAACCTACTCCCCCCCGCCTTGTCAGCCTTTAGAGGCGGGGGGAAGCCCTAGCAGAGGGTTAGTCTGCGTCTTAAGATTTGCAATCTTACATGTGAAAACACCTTAGGGCTTGGTAAGAAGAGGAATCGAACCTCTGTCTATGGGACTACAATCCACCGCCTATGCTCAGCCATCCTACCTGTGGCCATCACACGCTGATTTTTCTCGACCAATCACAAAGACATTGGCACCCTTTATCTAGTATTTGGTGCCTGAGCCGGAATAGTGGGCACAGCCCTAAGCCTCCTCATCCGAGCGGAGCTAAGCCAACCCGGCGCCCTCTTGGGGGACGACCAAATTTATAATGTCCTTGTTACAGCGCATGCGTTCGTAATAATTTTCTTTATAGTAATACCAATTATGATCGGGGGTTTCGGAAACTGGCTTGTGCCCTTAATAATCGGGGCCCCAGACATAGCCTTTCCCCGAATAAACAACATGAGCTTTTGACTCCTTCCCCCATCTTTTCTTCTCCTCCTTGCCTCTTCTGGGGTAGAGGCGGGTGCAGGGACCGGGTGGACAGTTTACCCCCCTCTTTCTGGCAACCTGGCCCACGCAGGGGCCTCCGTTGATTTAACAATCTTCTCCCTTCACTTAGCAGGGATTTCTTCAATCCTTGGGGCAATTAACTTCATTACAACCATCATCAACATGAAGCCTCCTGCGATCTCTCAGTACCAGACACCCCTCTTCGTCTGATCGGTCCTTATCACGGCGGTCCTACTCCTCCTTTCTCTCCCCGTCCTTGCAGCTGGTATCACCATGCTCCTAACAGATCGTAACCTTAACACCACCTTCTTCGACCCTGCCGGGGGAGGGGACCCAATCCTTTACCAACACCTGTTCTGATTCTTTGGCCACCCTGAAGTATACATTCTTATTCTTCCCGGCTTCGGAATAATCTCGCATATTGTTGCCTATTATTCTGGTAAAAAAGAGCCTTTCGGATATATGGGCATGGTCTGAGCTATGATGGCCATCGGCCTTTTAGGCTTCATCGTATGGGCCCACCACATATTTACCGTTGGGATAGACGTAGACACACGCGCCTACTTCACATCTGCCACCATAATTATCGCGATCCCTACAGGCGTAAAAGTCTTTAGCTGGCTTGCCACCCTCCACGGGGGCTCCATCAAATGAGAGACCCCCCTTCTCTGAGCCCTGGGGTTTATCTTTCTTTTTACAGTAGGCGGTTTAACAGGAATTATTCTTGCCAACTCCTCCCTCGATATTGTCCTCCATGACACTTACTACGTGGTTGCCCACTTCCACTACGTCCTGTCCATGGGGGCTGTCTTTGCTATTGTTGCCGGCTTCGTGCACTGATTCCCGCTATTTTCAGGCTATACCCTCCACAGCACTTGAACAAAAATCCACTTCGGGGTAATGTTCGCAGGTGTCAATTTAACCTTCTTCCCCCAACACTTCCTGGGGCTTGCTGGAATGCCCCGGCGATACTCCGACTACCCAGATGCCTATACCCTGTGAAACACGGTCTCCTCCGTCGGATCTCTAGTCTCTCTAATCGCAGTAATCATATTCCTATTTATTATCTGAGAAGCATTTGCTGCTAAACGAGAAGTTTTAGCAGTAGAACTCACAACAACGAATGTAGAGTGACTACACGGCTGCCCTCCCCCCTACCACACCTTCGAGGAACCTGCATTTGTTCAAGTTCAATCAAACTAACGAGAAAGGGAGGAGTCGAACCCCCATGAACTGATTTCAAGCCAGTCACATAGCCGCTCTGTCACTTTCTTTATAAAACACTAGTAAAGTATATTACACCGCCTTGTCGAGGCAGAGTTGTGGGTTAAACTCCCGCGTGTTTTGCCCCCCCCCCCCCCAATGGCCCATCCCTCACAGTTAGGATTTCAAGATGCAGCTTCACCTGTAATAGAAGAACTTCTTCATTTTCATGACCACGCCTTAATAATCGTTTTCTTAATTAGCACTTTGGTACTTTACATTATTGTGGCTATAGTTTCCACCAAGTTGACAAACAAGTACATTCTAGACTCCCAAGAAATTGAAATTATCTGAACCGTCCTCCCAGCAATCATTCTTATCCTTATCGCCCTGCCTTCCCTGCGCATTCTCTACCTAATAGACGAGCTCAATAGCCCCCTTCTTACAATTAAAGCCGTGGGCCACCAGTGGTACTGAAGCTACGAATATACAGATTACGAAGACCTTGGGTTCGACGCATATATAATCCCCACACAAGATCTAACCCCTGGCCAGTTCCGCCTCCTAGAGGCGGACCATCGAATAGTAGTCCCCGTAGAGTCCCCCATCCGAGTCTTAGTCTCCGCTGACGATGTCCTCCACTCCTGGTCAGTGCCTGCCCTGGGGATTAAAATAGACGCAGTCCCGGGCCGACTAAATCAAACCGCCTTTATTGCCTCTCGACCAGGTGTTTTTTACGGTCAATGCTCTGAAATTTGTGGAGCAAATCACAGCTTTATGCCCATTGTAGTAGAGGCCGTCCCCCTAGAACACTTTGAAAACTGGTCCTCCCGAATACTTGAAGACGCCTCGCTAAGAAGCTAAACAGGGCCTAGCGTTAGCCTTTTAAGCTAAAGTCTGGTGGCTCCCAACCACCCCTAGCGACATGCCTCAACTCAACCCCACACCTTGATTTGCAATCCTAGTCTTCTCGTGATTGGTTTTTTTAGCCGTCCTTCCCCCTAAAGTATTAGCACATACTTTCCCCAACGAACCAACGCTCCAAAGCACTGATAAGCCTAAAACAGACCCCTGAACCTGACCATGACACTAAGCTTCTTTGACCAATTTATGAGCCCCACACACCTGGGAGTCCCTTTAATGGCCCTAGCTCTTACCCTTCCTTGGATCTTGTACCCCACACCCACAGCCCGATGGTTGAATAACCGCTTCCTTGCCCTTCAAGGCTGGTTTATTAATCGCTTTACACAACAACTTCTTCTGCCCTTAAGCCTCGGAGGACATAAATGAGCTGCTCTTTTAACCTCCTTAATAATTTTCTTGATTACTCTAAACATGCTAGGCCTTCTTCCCTATACTTTCACGCCCACCACCCAGCTCTCCCTAAACCTCGGCCTTGCAACACCCCTCTGACTTGCAACCGTAATTATTGGAATGCGAAACCAACCAACCCACGCCCTGGGGCACCTCCTGCCCGAAGGCACCCCCGGGCCCCTAATTCCTGTTCTCATCATCATCGAGACAATTAGCCTCTTCATCCGCCCTCTAGCCCTGGGAGTTCGACTAACAGCAAATTTAACTGCGGGCCACCTTCTTATTCAACTAATTGCAACAGCCGCTTTTGTCCTCATGCCCCTAATACCCGCCGTAGCACTTCTAACATCAGCAGTCCTGGTTCTTCTTACCCTCTTAGAGATCGCCGTAGCTATAATTCAAGCCTACGTGTTTGTCCTACTACTAACGCTCTATCTACAAGAAAACGTTTAATGGCCCATCAAGCACACCCATACCACATAGTTGACCCCAGCCCCTGGCCTCTAACAGGGGCCATTGCTGCCCTATTAATAACCTCTGGTCTCGCAACCTGGTTCCACTTCCAGTCCACGACCCTAATAACCCTTGGGACAGCCCTCCTCCTTCTCACAATATACCAGTGATGACGAGACATCGTACGGGAGGGCACCTTCCAAGGACACCACACACCTCCCGTCCAGAAAGGGCTCCGCTATGGCATAGTTCTCTTTATTACCTCAGAAGTTTTCTTTTTCCTCGGGTTCTTCTGAGCTTTTTACCACGCAAGTCTGGCCCCCACCCCAGAACTAGGCGGGTGCTGACCACCCACAGGCATCACTGCGCTTGACCCATTTGAAGTGCCCCTGCTTAATACAGCGGTCCTGCTTGCCTCCGGAGTCACAGTCACCTGAGCCCACCACAGCATCATAGAGGGGGCACGAAAGCAGGCCATTCAATCCCTTACCCTTACTATCCTTCTTGGGTTTTATTTCACCTTCCTTCAAGCCATGGAGTACTACGAGGCCCCATTTACAATTGCAGACGGCGTATACGGCTCTACCTTCTTTGTGGCCACCGGCTTCCACGGACTACATGTCATTATCGGCTCTTCATTCCTGGCCGTTTGTCTACTCCGCCAAATTCGCTACCATTTTACAGCAGAACATCACTTCGGATTTGAAGCAGCCGCCTGATACTGACACTTCGTAGACGTTGTCTGACTATTCCTATACATCTCCATCTACTGATGAGGGTCCTAATCTTTCTAGTACAAAGTTAGTATGAGTGACTTCCAATCACCCGGCCTTGGTTAAAGCCCAAGGAAAGATAATGAACCTAATCACAACTGTAGTTACTATCACCGCAGCCCTCTCCGTCCTTTTGGCCCTTGTGTCCTTCTGGCTTCCCCAAATGACCCCCGACCACGAAAAGCTTTCACCCTATGAGTGCGGCTTTGACCCACTCGGGACGGCCCGCCTCCCCTTTTCATTGCGGTTTTTCCTAGTCGCAATCCTCTTCCTACTATTTGACTTAGAGATTGCCCTCTTGCTCCCCCTGCCCTGGGGAGACCAACTAGCGTCCCCCCTACTAACGTTCCTCTGAGCCACAGCCGTCTTGACTCTTCTCACCCTGGGCCTGATTTACGAGTGACTCCAAGGGGGCCTAGAATGAGCTGAATAGGCAATTAGTTTAAGAAGAACCTTTGATTTCGGCTCAAAAACTTGTGGTTAAAGTCCGCAATTACCTAATGACCCCTGTTCACTTTGCCTTCTCATCGGCTTTCATACTAGGACTAACCGGCCTGGCCTTTCATCGTACCCACCTACTCTCCGCCCTTCTCTGCCTAGAAGGCATAATACTTTCTTTATTTATCGCCCTCTCCCTCTGAACCTTACAACTAGGGTCTACAAGCCTCTCCGCTGCCCCCATGCTCTTGTTAGCATTTTCGGCTTGTGAAGCAAGCGCAGGCCTCGCCCTGCTAGTAGCCACCTCCCGAACCCACGGCACAGACCACCTTCAAGGCCTCAACCTCCTACAATGCTAAAAATCTTGATTCCTACTCTTATGCTAGTGCCCACCGCCTGGGCAGTTAAACCCAAATGATTGTGACCCACAACTCTTACTCAGAGTCTTATTATTGCCCTGCTTAGCCTTTCTTGACTAGTGAACATGTCCGAAACTGGCTGATCCGGCCTTAATAGTTACATGGCTACAGACCCCCTGTCCACCCCCCTCCTGGTCCTTACCTGCTGACTCCTTCCCCTTATAATTATGGCAAGTCAGAACCACACCGCACTTGAACCTATCAACCGCCAACGCACCTATATTACCCTGTTAACGTCCCTTCAAATCTTTCTTATTATGGCCTTCGGGGCCACCGAGATCATTATGTTCTACATCATGTTTGAGGCTACTCTTATCCCCACACTAATTATTATTACCCGCTGGGGTAATCAGACCGAACGACTGAGCGCAGGTGTATACTTCCTCTTCTATACCCTTGCAGGGTCTCTTCCTCTTCTAGTTGCCCTCCTCCTCCTTCAAAACAGCGCGGGCACCCTATCTTTGCTCACCCTCCAATACTCGGACCCTGTTCAACTTGCATCGTATGCAGACAAACTGTGGTGGGCGGGCTGTCTTCTTGCATTTTTAGTAAAAATGCCCCTGTATGGAGTACATCTTTGACTTCCCAAAGCACACGTCGAGGCCCCAGTTGCAGGCTCAATAATCCTTGCTGCAGTACTTCTAAAGCTCGGGGGCTACGGAATAATACGAATGGTTGTTATACTAGACCCCCTAACCCAAGAACTAAGCTACCCCTTTATCGTCTTTGCCCTTTGAGGTGTAATTATGACGGGCTCAATTTGCGTACGTCAAACAGACTTGAAGTCCCTCATCGCCTACTCCTCCGTAAGCCACATGGGCCTGGTCGTGGGAGGCATTCTTATTCAAACCCCCTGGGGCTTCACTGGGGCCCTAATTCTTATGATTGCTCACGGCCTCGCCTCCTCAGCACTCTTCTGCCTTGCTAACACAAACTATGAACGAACACACAGCCGAACCATACTCTTAGCTCGAGGACTGCAAATGGTGCTACCACTAATAACAACCTGGTGGTTTATTGCAAGTCTTGCCAACCTGGCACTTCCCCCTCTGCCCAATTTAATGGGGGAAATTATAATTATCACCTCTATATTCAACTGGTCCTGGTGAACCCTCCTACTAACCGGGGCGGGCACCCTAATTACCGCGAGTTACTCTCTCTACATATTTCTTATAACCCAACGAGGCCCCCTTCCAACACACATTGCCGCCTTAGCCCCCTCCCACACCCGAGAGCACCTCCTCCTGGCCCTTCACCTCCTCCCGCTACTTATGCTTGTTATGAAGCCCGAGCTGATCTGAGGATGAGCCTCATGTAGATATAGTTTAACAAAATATTAGATTGTGATTCTAAAGACAGGGGTTAAAACCCCCTTATCCACCAAGAGAGGCTCGCCAGCAACGAAGACTGCTAATCTCCGCGACCCTGGTTGGACCCCCGGGCTCACTCGTAACGGCTTCTAAAGGATAACAGCTCATCCCTTGGTCTTAGGAACCAAAAACTCTTGGTGCAAATCCAAGTGGCAGCTATGCACCCCACTTCACTTATAATAACCTCCAGCCTAATTATTATTTTTGCACTACTAGCCTACCCCGTGCTCTCGACCCTTTCCCCACGCATCCAGGCCCCCGCCTGGCCGGTTTCTCATGTTAAAACGGCAGTAAAACTGGCCTTCTTCGTCAGCCTCCTCCCACTATTCTTGTTCTTTAACGAAGGCACAGAAACGATTATTACCTCATGAAGTTGAATAAATACAACCTGCTTTGATGTTAACATTAGCCTTAAATTTGACCACTACTCCATCATCTTTACCCCAATTGCCCTTTACGTGACATGGTCGATCCTAGAATTTGCATCATGATACATGCATGCCGACCCCAACATGGGCCGCTTTTTCAAATATCTTCTAGTCTTTCTTATCGCCATGGTCATCCTAGTAACAGCTAATAACATATTTCAACTGTTTATTGGGTGAGAGGGAGTTGGCATTATATCCTTTCTTCTCATCGGGTGATGATACGGCCGAGCCGATGCTAACACCGCCGCACTTCAAGCCGTTGTTTATAACCGAGTCGGAGACATCGGCCTGATTTTTGCCATAGCATGAATGGCCGTGACCCTAAACTCTTGAGAGATGCAGCAGATCTTTGCAGCCTCTAAAGACTTTGACCTCACCTACCCTCTATTAGGACTAATTCTTGCCGCCACCGGCAAGTCCGCCCAGTTTGGGCTCCATCCGTGGTTGCCCTCGGCCATGGAGGGTCCCACGCCGGTCTCTGCCCTACTACACTCCAGCACTATAGTCGTTGCTGGTATCTTTTTACTAGTCCGGATGAGCCCTCTGCTAGAAGGAAACCAAACCGCCCTAACCACCTGCCTCTGCCTGGGAGCCCTGACCACCCTATTTACAGCCACCTGTGCTTTGACTCAAAATGACATTAAGAAAGTTATTGCCTTCTCAACATCAAGCCAGCTGGGCCTAATGATAGTGACAATCGGACTAAACCAGCCCCAGCTCGCCTTCCTGCACATTTGTACACATGCCTTTTTTAAGGCAATACTCTTCCTCTGCTCCGGCTCAGTAATCCACAGCTTAAATGATGAACAAGACATTCGCAAAATGGGGGGAATACACCACCTCACCCCCTTCACCTCTTCTTGTCTTACAATCGGCAACCTTGCCCTCACCGGCACTCCCTTTCTGGCAGGGTTCTTCTCTAAAGATGCCATCATTGAAGCCCTCAACACATCCCACCTAAACGCCTGGGCCCTTGTTCTTACCCTCCTGGCCACCTCCTTTACAGCCATCTATAGTCTCCGGGTGGTCTTTTTTGTATCTATGGGCTACCCCCGGTTTAACCCTCTCTCTCCCCTTAATGAAAACAACCCCGCAGTCATCAACCCCCTTAAACGACTTGCATGAGGGAGCATCGTTGCTGGCCTTTTAATTACCTCAAGCATTGTTCCACTAAAAACCCCCATCATGACCATGCCCCCTCTGCTCAAACTGGCCGCCCTTCTGGTCACAGTTGCAGGCCTCCTCCTCGCCCTAGAACTGGCCTCCTTAACAAATAAGCAATTCCAGAAAACACCAAATCTACCCCTTCACCACTTTTCAAACATGCTCGGGTTCTTCCCGCCCGTCGTCCACCGACTTGCCCCTAAACTTAATCTTATCCTAGGACAAACAATTGCCAGCCAAATACTTGACCAGTCCTGAATTGAAAAGATTGGCCCTAAGGCTGTAGCTTCCTCTAATATGCCCCTAGTAACCACTATCAGTAACACACAACAAGGGTTAATTAAAACCTACTTGGCCCTCTTCCTCCTTTCTCTTGCCCTCTCCCTCCTAGCAATTACATATTAAACCGCCCGAAGGGCCCCTCGGCTCAACCCTCGCGTTAACTCTAAAACAACAAACAACGTCAGCAGCAACACCCAGGCACTGATTACAAGCATCCCTCCCCCCAACGAGTACATTATGGCAACCCCTCCAATATCTCCACGAAATGTGGAAAATTCCCCAAACTCCTCAGCCGGCACTCACGACGACTCGTATCACCCCCCTCACACCGCACTAGACGCCAGACACACCCCAAGGGTGTACAGGACTATGTAAGCTACAACAGGCCGACTCCCTCACCCCTCCGGGAAGGGCTCAGCAGCTAAAGCCGCTGAATAGGCAAATACAACTAGTATTCCCCCCAAGTAAATTAAAAATAAAACTAGTGATAAAAAGGGGCCCCCGTGGCCAACTAAAACACCACACCCCATGCCCGCTACAACTACTAACCCTAAAGCAGCAAAATACGGGGAAGGGTTAGAAGCTACAGCGACTAACCCAAGTACCAGCCCCAATAAGAACAAAGACATAATGTAGGTCATAATTCCTGCCAGGGTTTTAACCAGGACTAATGGCTTGAAAAACCACCGTTGTTATTCAACTACAAAAACCTGCAATGGCAAGCCTACGAAAAACCCACCCGCTACTAAAAATCGCAAATAACGCACTAGTTGACCTACCCGCCCCCTCCAACATCTCAGTGTGGTGAAACTTTGGCTCCCTGCTCGGCCTTTGCTTAATTATTCAAATCCTTACAGGACTCTTCCTCGCTATACATTATACCCCCGACATCGCAACTGCCTTCTCCTCTGTTGGGCATATTTGTCGAGACGTTAACTACGGCTGGTTCATCCGCAACCTCCATGCCAACGGCGCCTCCTTCTTCTTCATCTGCATTTATATGCACGTCGGCCGCGGGCTGTATTACGGCTCCTACCTCTATAAAGAAACGTGAAACATCGGTGTTATTTTACTACTACTCGTAATAATAACAGCCTTCGTGGGCTACGTCTTACCCTGGGGACAGATGTCCTTCTGAGGAGCGACCGTCATCACTAACCTCCTCTCTGCCGTGCCATATGTCGGGAACGCGCTCGTCCAGTGGATCTGAGGGGGCTTCTCAGTCGACAACGCCACACTGACCCGGTTTTTTGCCTTTCATTTCCTTTTCCCATTTATTATTGCAGGCGCCACTTTAGTACACCTTCTTTTCCTACACCAAACGGGCTCAACCAACCCCCTTGGGCTGAACTCAGATGCTGACAAAGTCTCATTCCACCCCTACTTTTCATATAAAGACCTTCTTGGCTTTGCAGCTTTGGTCATCGGCCTCACAGCCCTAGCACTATTCTCCCCCAACCTCTTAGGAGACCCTGACAACTTCACCCCGGCGAACCCCCTAGTTACCCCGCCCCACATCAAGCCTGAATGATACTTTCTGTTTGCCTACGCAATTTTACGATCCATCCCGAACAAGCTTGGGGGCGTCCTTGCCCTCCTTGCCTCCATCCTTATCCTTGTGGTTGTACCCGCCCTACACACCTCTAAGCAACGGGGACTTACCTTCCGCCCCGTCACGCAGTTTCTATTTTGGACTCTCATCGCAAACGTCGCCATCCTTACATGAATCGGGGGCATGCCAGTGGAACACCCATACATTATCATCGGCCAAATTGCATCCGTCTTGTATTTCTCCCTCTTCCTGATCCTCTCCCCACTAGCCGGATGAGCAGAAAATAAGGCCCTTGGATGGTCATGCACTAGTAGCTCAGCGTAAGAGCGCCGGTCTTGTAAACCGGATGCCGGAGGTTAGAATCCCCCCTAATGCTCAAAGAAGGGAGATTTTAACTCCCACCCCTAACCCCCAAAGCTAGGATTCTAAACTAAACTATTCTTTGCGCGTATGTACTTATATCATATATGTACCTAATGCATATATGTATATACACCATATATTTATTTTAACCATTTCAATGGTAATCTAGGACATATATATGTATAATCAACATATATAGTAGTAACCCCCTCATATATCATCATTATACCAAGATATATACAAAGCAATTAGTAATGTAGGTAACATCTATTTGAATTCAAGGATAGGCGAAATTTAAGACCGAACACATTTTAACCACTGGTTATGATATACGTTTTTCCACAACCCATCACATCGCAGCAAGCGATGTAGTAAGAACCGACCAACAGTTGATTTCTTAAGGCTAACGGTTATTGAAGGTGAGGGACAAGTATTTGTGGGGGTTTCACCGGGTGCACTATTCCCGGCATTTGGTTCCGCAGTCAGGGCCATAAGCCCGCTTGACTCCCTGCACTTTCATCGACGCTTACATAGATTATTGGTGGAGTACATAAGCGAGATGACTCAGCATGCCGGGCGTTCACTCCACGGGGGCAGTTGGTTCCTTTTTTCTCTTTCCTTTCACTTGACATAACAGAGCGCACACGGTATAAACTAACAAGCGTGAGCGTATAACGAATGAAGCACGTAATATGTAAGCGTGTTGAAAAGACTTTACATAAGAATTGCATACGTTAATATCAAGAGCATAAATAGTGCTTGTTCACTCGAATGATATCTAATATGTCCCCCGGTTTCTGCGCGTAAAACCCCCCTACCCCCCTCAACTCGAGAGATCACTAAGACTCCTGAAAACCCCCGGAAACAGGAAAACCTCTGGTAGTTATATTTTGGACGGAAAATGTGCTTTTTTTTGCTTATTTACACTATTACAACAATGCAATT